AACGATTCGATAGACGGCTCATTGGGATAGATATAAATGAGCAATACCCCCCCTAGAAACGTATAGGAAGTTTTCTCCTCGTACGGCTCGAGAAAAAATGATTAAATTTGAAGTTTTGTCTATGTATGGAATTCGAATAAATACCAAAGGAATCCATAAATAAAATCATCAAATCAAGTAGACTATTTATTAGTTAATTAAGTCTTTTTTCTTCTTCCTTCTTGAAAAAGAAAACATTCGTACTCATAACTCAAGTTGGATAACTATCAAATAACTCAAAGGAAAATCTTTAGGCAATTTTTCATTTATTGAGTGGTCTTTACCCCTTTTTGTTTGTCTCGTTTCAAATCTATTTCGATTCTTCAATCTGATTCAGCTATTGAGACAATTAAAATGGCGTTTCCTTGTTCTGAGATCCTTTATCTTTGTTTTAAATCATTGGGTTTAGACATTACTTCGATGCTTCTTAATCCTTTCAAAATGGCAGCAACATACCTTTTTTTGTGATTTCTTTCTATCAAAGAATTCTACGGACGGTTGATTCCGCGTGATACATACACTTTGAATCGAAAAAGTTTGATCAATTCCAACAGAATTTCCTTTTGAATTGAAAACTTGCTCGAATTGGACTCTTTCGATTTCTATATCGAAGATATATTTACGAAGTTGTTCAATTTATTGATTGGCATTAACCCTAGATCTTTGCCCCAAGAAATGAATTAATACTTTCTTTTCTACTCGAGCTCCATCATGGACTATTTACATTACAACCCAACAAAAAGGGGAGTTTTTGTGGAACAGAACAAATGATGTCGAGCCAAGAGCACCTTCATTCCTATATAAAATGGTGGATGTCAGAATCCACAGTGGATCGTGCCCTTCAAGTCGCACGTTGCTTTCTACCACATCGTTTCAAACGAAGTTTTACCATAACATTCCTTTAATTTGGAAGCGGTATTGAATTGATTCAATTATGGAATCATGAATAGTCATTGGTTTAGTTGATGCATAGACATTGGAATCTATACCCTTTTCTTCTCTATATATAAATTCTTCTCTATATAGAAAGTATATATAAAGATAAAGATTTTTCTTTTCTGAAGAAGTCTTAGCAAAACCCATCTTTAACATACATAAATCAAAATCGAAATAAATGAGTTCTTTTTGAATCTGCATCTTCAAGTGAATAGGATAGATGGCCTATTTCCTACTTTTTCGAGTACCAAAGATTCAACTTATAGGGAATCCTTAAAAGTATTTAGAAAAAGATTTCATTTCTAATTATATTAGAATATTATGTTTTTTTATTTTAACCAGTGGTTCGGAAATATTTCGGTAATCTAATCTTGTCATAAAGTTAATAAAATTTTCAAGTACCCTCTCTCTGTCTAAATCGTTACATAGTTTACAATTAATTCCTCATTAGTTCCACACAAGAAATACCTAAAAATGAGATTCAAAGACAAAAAGGAATCGGTTACATATGTAACTTGAGTGTTTGTTAATCAGATTCGGGCAGGCAGACACAGATATTTTAAAATGAATACCTTCCGTTGCTGATTAATTCCTATCTACTCGACCCCGACCCATTCTATGGGAATGATCAGTCATAAATCAAAAAGGATCCTGTCCAGATTGCGACAAGGCCTTGCTTTTAGTTTTTTATTACCCTAACTAATTTAACCCTATTGAGTGAGGGAATTAAATTCGTACGAAGAACTTCCTCTTGTTTAGAATTAATTCAGAGATCTACAGAAAAATGAATCAAAAAATGAAGAATTAGGCTGCCTGATTTATGGGATAGTGGATATAGATTCTTTCCTATCTCGATTCAAAACCCCAAAATCAAATAGATATGGAACGAAGGGTTTTTCTAAGTAAGAAATCCCTATAAATAGGAAGAGAATACACATAGAATTGTCCGACTTTTTTTGAATTCAAACTTCTTGTAGCCGGGTAAGACGGGAGCCTGGCCCCCAAATAGATTCAGTTACATCTGCGTGTTATTTGAACACGATTCCATTTGTGAAAAAAATCTTTATTCTAATAAATTGGATATGTTCTGGGACGGAAGGATTCGAACCTCCGAATGGCGGGACCAAAACCCGCTGCCTTACCGCTTGGCTACGCCCCATTTAATTTCGATTCGACATTAATCAAAAATATTATTAGTATTGGTTGTTTGTCAACTTCAGCCAAATATCTCTAGAATGGATTCCTAGGATTTTGATAAGTGTAGACAACTGAATTTATTGATCATTACATATAATTCAATTAAGATATTGTATAAAAATATGATTTCTTCTACTCTCCTTTGAGAATGGGAGGATTTTTGATTGGGTGGGTTCAAAGGACTTTTGTCTACCTTACTGACTTTCTTCCTTTTTCCTTATATCAAAAACTCAATCAAAATGAAATTATCTCCAAGAACAAAATGTCTGTTATGCTTAATATCTTTAGTTTGATCTGTCTTAATTCTGCCCTTCATTTGAGTCCTTTT